CCTATTTTAGGAACCATATGAATAATGGAGAAACTCCATGAAAGGAACATTAATGATTCATATAAATCACTTAACGGGAAATGTCTCGAATAAATCCAACGAGTAACTAATAATCCTGTTATACAGAAAAAAGTGGCTATCATGCCTTTTTCTGACGGATCACATAGTCCTACGATTTCATGGACTAATAAAGTCACCAAATAAATCGTAATGACAATTGAAATGATCGAAAAAGAGATGTGAGTGAATATATGTTCTAAAGTCGCAAATATCATAAAAAAAAATCATTAAAAAAAAGAGGGGTCCCTCAATTACGGAATGTAAATTCCGAATTAAATTCATTATAGGATCTAATGTGTCCTTTTTAGAGGATGCCGCCACTCGGACTCGAACCGAGATGCTCTAGCACTGCTTCCTAAGAGCAGCGTGTCTACCGATTTCACCATGGCGGCTTGATCGAAATAATAATAGCCCATATGATGTTCAATCGTCGAGATTGAAAGATTCAATGCAATATATTTTAGGAAACGTTAGAATCGATGAATAAAGACTCGTTCAAATGAATATTTGAACTTCAATAATCCTTAGTATCCCGGTATGGTGTCATTTTTAACAACAGGCTTTCACGTAGTATAAGTTCTTCTGGAACAGTTGGAACTAGATGGTTATGTCCTCAGTTGAGGTCTAGAACTAAGAATTGTCCCTTTTTTATATCATTTTTTGATGATTCATTTCTCATTTATCTGATTTCATGGATCGGAAATGAAAAAAGATTCATTTTTCACTGAACAAAAGAAAATAAATAGGATTTTTTATGTATCACAATTGGATAACTACATCCAAGGGATTTCTATAAATATTTAGATAGTTTGGTATCAAAACTGTATTAATGGTTGGGATCCTCATTGTATACATAATTCGTGTGAGGATTTACCGAACCAATTAGGTATTGGGCTGCACATAAAACAAAAGAGTTTCAATCTCTATTGGAATTCTACGCTATGTACTTTACTTATAAATAAAGTATATTCTATATAAAATAGATTGATCGATCCTACGGTCCAAACATAGGATCTATTTTGGATTAAGGAAGATTGAATTATTCTTCGTACATAAATATCGACCTAAAGGGGATCCGGGGAGTTTTTATTGATTGGGTCGAAACAAGAGGGAATCTATGTAGTGATTCGGAGAGTTACAAAGCAAAGTCTTAAAATATATATTTCAATCAATTAGTTTCAGGGATCCATTCATTTTTACTACTGTCGTTCATACTTGTTTCAGATCTTCCAAAAATCTTAATGATGTATAACTATTGGAGATACATAATCGAATAAACTTCTTCCTAAAAAAAGAAACTTCTTCCTAAAAAAAAGATTTTTTTTTGGGGGGGGGGGAAATAACAACCCCCATCTCGCGAATTATCAAAATCTACTATAATGAAAAGTGAAACCTTGTATTTTGTGTTTAACTATTTCTTTTTTGTTGTTGTTTTTCAAACAACAACAAAAAAGAAATAGTACCGTTCTTAGAACCCAATAGACAGAATAATTCTTATTCTACATACCACAACAGCCGGTTCAGTTCTATCTCATATAGATGAGTTCAAAACATTAGTTAATGTGAATTATTCATCTTATAAATCATCCAATTCATCGAGTCATGTCGATTCAGATTATTCCAAGGCTTTATTACTTGTTTGTCGCACAAAAAAACTTTTTGAATGCCCGGTAGAAATAGATTTAGCTAAAGATAAAGCTTTTACCGCCGCCCAATATCCCTTTTTCTTCCAAATATTTCTACGAATACGCTTTTTTGAGATAGAAGTACGTTTCTTTGGAACCGCCATTTTAAAATAAAGAAGTTACTTTTATAGTTGGATGTGAAAGACATGTATTGTTCAAAATGGATCGTTCTTGCTATTCATTATCTATATTTATTCCATAGCGGATACTTCCTTCATAACATACAAAAATATAGATACGTGTGCATCACATAGAGTACACTAGGGATAAAAAAAGAAATAGAAAAAAGAAAAACGATGTGATTTTCAAAGGAATTTTTTTTTGTTCCACATCTCTATTACATACAATGCCCGAAGAAAGAAGAATTCGTACTAATTTGTACCTTCATATCTTCATTCCGATCTATGTCTATGAGGTCCGCTACCATAGAAATCGAACCGGTTGTTGTTGATAAGAATCAAAAAGGGTTCCAATTCATATCTCAATCTCAGTCTATTTATATCTCGTTGTCTTACATTGAATAAATCGAAAAGCTTAAGAATCCTTACCTAATTTAAGAAAATAATAATTTAAAATTTTTCTATTAATTGACCAAGCTCGAGGATAGAGTACTCATAATTTAAATGAAAATGAGATTGGTAGTTAATCTGTTAAACGATACATTACTTGAGAAAGGTAATTTTAGTAATCTCTTATTTCAGTTCTATGCGAAGTGACGAGTATCATAGGATTTCCTATAAACATAAGTTTATTTTATTGGAATAGAAGCCAATCAATCAGTTCTACAATGAATTAATTAATGACTCCGAATAAACTAACTAAAATAACTAGTATTTTATTGGGTCGAGTTATTGGCGGATTCTATGATCCATATCCCAATAGAGTACTTTTACCTTTTTTTGGTGTCATTCCTTTTCCTTACTATTTACTATATGGATATCAATCGCCGTAATAGTGGAATGATTGAAAATCTCATATTCTTTCTTTATCTTAATAAATATCTTAGTTAATAACTAAATGGTCAGTTTTAACCAGTGACTTGGTCATTTGAACAATTGTAACTTCTTGATTTAAATTTCTTTTTATTCAATACGATATTTGGGAAAGAATCGGAATAATTAAGAATTCAAAATCCTATTTGATTTCTTTTCTATCTTGATTTTTATTTATTTATTTGACTTCCGAAAGAGAGAAGAGCTGGTGAATCGGAAACAATTAATAAGAATAAAAAAAGTTTGATTTTCTTATGGAACATACATATCAATATGCATGGATCATACCTTTCGTTCCACTTCCAGTTACTATGTCAATAGGATGGGGACTTCTGCTTGTTCCGACTGCAACAAAAAATCTTCGTCGTATGTGGGCTTTTCCTAGTGTTTCATTGCTAAGTATAGTTATGGTTTTTTCGGCCGATCTGTCTATTCAGCAAATCAATGGCAGTTCTATCTATCAATTTCTATGTTCTTGGACCATCAATAATGATTTTTCTTTAGAGTTCGGCCACTTGATCGACCCACTTACTTCTATTATGTCAATACTAATCACTACTGTTGGAATCATGGTTCTTATTTATAGTGACAATTATATGTCTCATGATCAAGGATATTTGAGATTTTTTGCTTATATGAGTTTTTCCAATACTTCTATGTTGGGATTAGTTACTAGTTCCAATTTGATACAAATTCATATTTTTTGGGAACTGGTGGGAATGTGTTCGTATCTATTAATAGGTTTTTGGTTCACACGACCAATTGCAGCCAATGCTTGTCAAAAAGCGTTTGTAACTAATCGTGTAGGGGATTTTGGTTTATTATTAGGAATCTTAGGTTTTTATTGGATAACAGGTAGTTTGGAATTTCGGGATTTGTTCGAAATCTTCAATAACTTGATCCATAATAATGGGGTCAATTCTTTATTTGCTACTCTGTGTGCCTCCCTATTATTCCTTGGTGCAGTTGCTAAATCCGCACAATTTCCCCTTCATGTATGGTTACCTGATGCCATGGAGGGGCCCACTCCTATTTCGGCTCTTATACATGCTGCTACTATGGTAGCAGCGGGAATTTTTCTTGTCGCTCGGCTTCTTCCCCTTTTCACAGTCATACCTTACATAATGAATCTCATTTCTTTGCTAGGTATAATAACGGTACTATTAGGAGCTACTTTAGCTCTTGCTCAAAAAGACATTAAGAGAAGTTTAGCCTACTCTACAATGTCTCAATTGGGTTATATTATGTTAGCTCCAGGGATAGGTTCTTATCGAGCTGCTTTATTCCATTTAATCACTCATGCCTATTCGAAAGCATTATTGTTTTTAGGATCCGGATCGATTATTCATTCAATGGAACCCATTGTTGGATATTCTCCAGATAAAAGTCAGAACATGGTTCTTATGGGTGGTTTAACCAAATATGTGCCAATTACAAAAACTACTTTTTTATTAGGTACACTTTCTCTTTGTGGTATTCCACCTCTTGCTTGTTTTTGGTCCAAAGATGAAATTCTTAATGATAGTTGGTTGTATTCACCGATTTTCGCGATAATAGCCTGTTCCACAGCAGGATTAACTGCATTTTATATGTTTCGGATGTATTTACTTACTTTTGAGGGGCATTTACACGTTCGGTTTCAAAATTACAGTGGCACTAAAAATAGCTCGTTCTCTTCAATATCTATATGGGGAAAAGAAGGACCGAAACCAGTTAACAAAAATGTACTTTTCTCAGTAATGAATAATAATAAAAAGGTTTCCCTTTTTTCGAAGAAGATATATCAAATTGATGGGAATATACGAAATCTGATGCGATCCTTTAGTACTCATTTTGACAATAAAGACACTTCCATGTATCCCTGTGAATCGGACAATACTATGCTATTTTCTCTACTTGTATTGGTCCTATTTACTTTGTTTGTTGGATCCATAGGAATTCCTTTCGATCAAGTAGGAATGGATTTGGATATATTATCGAAATGGTTAATCCCATCGATAAACCTTTTACATCAAAATTCGAACTATTCTGTGGATTGGTATGAATTTGTGACAAATGCAATTTATTCAGTCAGTATAGCCTATTTCGGAATATTCATAGCGTCTCTTTTATATGGGTCTGTTTATTCATCTTTTCAGAATTTAGAATTAATTAATTCATTTGTTAAAATAGGTCCTAAGAGACTTTTCTTGGACCGAATAATAAATGTAATATACAATTGGTCATATAATCGTGGTTACATAGATATTTTTTATGCAACATT